TCCCTAGTATTATTTTTTATACTGAGATATACCATGAGACCAACAAGTTGATTTGATATCTCGCTATCAACTTCTTGGCCTAAAAAAAGTAATCTTTCTCGATGAAGTCGGTTGATTAGGAAAAAATTGTATCCCTTAGGAACCGCACGTGCATCTTTGGATGCATACGGTTCAAAAAAAAAATTGTGAAAAAAAAAAGAATCAGAATCAATGTGTCGATTCAAATCTTATTTCTTTTTTTGTAACAGGTTTTTGTTTTTCTAATGAAGGGCTTTTTTCTATTTTTCAAAAAATACGAAGCCCCCCCTAAAAAAAATTTACTGAACTTATTGAGCTAACCCCCATTGATGTATTGTTTCATCGTGATTTGAATCACGATATCATTTTCTTGTTCCTGAATGGGTCCTTTCAATTCTTTTAGGTTCATATGTTCTACTCCGGGTAAAGATCCGGCGGAATTCTATTTGCACATATAGGGCAAATGATCTCAGTACCACTTCTTTTTTCTACGACTTCTTTTTTTTTTTTATTCGTTTCGTGCTTTCTCTCAGCTATTCGATGTATTCATCATACTATTCTATTATTTCATTAATTGGCAGTTTGAGATCATTCCTATAGTAAGCATAAGAATGTTTATGATACAAGTAGTAATCGTACATTACCAATTGGGTATTTTCTGAACGGAGCCTGGATACTTTATTTTTTATTTTCTCGGTCCAAGTCAACCATAAATTCTTCTAATTGATAATATTGATCCCCAATATAAATTGATCTAATTGTACTTCACGCTCCGAATGATTAATGATTGATGATTTAATCAATATTTCTTGGGCGAAACAGAGGATATCTCGATCGGGGAAGAGAACGGGTAAATCCCATATGACCCAATATGTCTGACAAGTCGCACTATACGTCAACCCAAACTGCATCTTCCTCTCCAGGACTCCGAAAAGGCACTTTTGGAACACCAACGGGCATTAAATTAAAGAAAAAAAAAAGTTAAGTATTATACTTCACTTTAATATGGAAACGTAACAATGGGTTTCTTGTCTTCAGAATTTTTTTTTTCTTTTTCTTCCGTTTTATACATATTATACATAGATTGTAAGGTTCATAGAAGAAGACAGAATAACTAAATAAATAAAGAACAAATTTTAACGGATGGGTAGATCATGTGGTAGATCATGTGGTAGATCATGTGAATGATAAACAAGTATCTATACATTCGTTCCCCAAAAATGGGATCAATCCCCATTGCGTATTGGTACTTATCGGGTATAGAATAAATCTGCCTCTCTTTGTTCTTACGAACGGAAATGTTCCCTTATTTTCAATGGAACAGAATAAATATTAACTTTTTCTCATACAGAATCTACTGAAAAGATTAGGTATAGAGTATAGTCTTTTCCAATGCGATAAAGTCACATAGTGTCTATTTATCTTTGATAAAGGGGTCTTTCCATGGGTTTGCCTTGGTATCGTGTTCATACTGTCGTATTGAATGATCCCGGTCGATTGCTTTCTGTCCATATAATGCATACAGCTCTAGTTTCTGGTTGGGCTGGTTCGATGGCTCTATACGAATTAGCTATTTTTGACCCCTCTGACCCCGTTCTTGATCCAATGTGGAGACAGGGTATGTTCGTTATACCCTTCATGACTCGTTTAGGAATAACCAATTCATGGGGTGGTTGGAGTATTTCAGGAGGAACTATAACGAATCCGGGTATTTGGAGTTATGAAGGTGTGGCAGGGGCACACATTTTGTTTTCTGGCTTGTGCTTCTTGGCAGCTATCTGGCATTGGGTGTATTGGGACTTAGAAATATTCTCTGATGAACGTACGGGAAAACCTTCTTTGGATTTGCCCAAGATCTTTGGAATTCATTTATTTCTCTCAGGATTGGCTTGCTTTGGCTTTGGCGCATTTCATGTAACAGGCTTATATGGCCCTGGAATATGGGTGTCCGATCCTTATGGGCTAACTGGAAAAGTACAATCTGTAAATCCAGCGTGGGGCGCGGAAGGTTTTGATCCTTTTGTTCCGGGAGGAATAGCCTCTCATCATATTGCAGCGGGTACATTGGGCATATTGGCGGGTCTATTCCATCTTAGTGTCCGTCCGCCTCAACGTCTATACAAAGGATTACGTATGGGCAATATTGAAACTGTACTTTCCAGTAGTATTGCCGCTGTTTTTTTTGCAGCTTTCGTAGTTGCTGGAACTATGTGGTATGGCTCAGCAACTACCCCAATCGAATTATTTGGTCCCACCCGTTATGAGTGGGATCAGGGATACTTCCAGCAAGAAATATATCGAAGAGTTGGCGCCGGACTAGCCGAAAATCTGAGTTTATCGGAAGCTTGGTCTAAAATTCCCGAAAAATTAGCTTTTTATGATTATATTGGTAATAATCCGGCAAAAGGGGGATTATTCAGAGCAGGCTCAATGGACAACGGGGATGGAATAGCTGTTGGGTGGTTAGGACATCCCATCTTTAGAGATAAAGAAGGTCGTGAGCTTTTTGTACGCCGTATGCCTACTTTTTTTGAAACATTCCCGGTAGTTTTGGTAGATGGAGACGGAATTGTGAGAGCCGATGTTCCTTTTAGAAGGGCAGAATCAAAGTATAGTGTCGAACAAGTAGGTGTAACTGTTGAGTTCTATGGTGGTGAACTCAATGGAGTCAGTTATAGCGACCCTACTACTGTGAAAAAATATGCTAGACGTGCCCAATTAGGTGAAATTTTTGAATTAGACCGGGCTACTTTGAAATCCGATGGTGTTTTTCGTAGCAGTCCGAGGGGTTGGTTCACTTTTGGGCATGCTACATTTGCTTTGCTCTTCTTTTTCGGACACATTTGGCATGGCGCTAGAACCTTGTTCAGAGATGTTTTTGCTGGTATTGATCCAGATTTGGATGCTCAAGTGGAATTTGGAGCATTCCAAAAACTTGGAGATCCAACTACAAGGAGACAAGTAGTCTGATATAACACTACTCTGGTATCTTTCGCCTCTATTTTTTTTTTATTTGACATAGGTATCGGAGAAATATTGACTTGAATCACCATCTTTTCTTTGACTCTTTCTCTTTCTTTATATGGTAAATGATCCCAAATGAATAGGTGCGGAAGCTATAATTGTAAACCACGATCGAATTTATGGAAGCATTGGTTTATACATTCCTCTTAGTCTCGACTTTAGGGATAATTTTTTTCGCTATCTTTTTTCGAGAACCGCCTAAGGTTCCGACTAAAAAAATGAAATGATTTTTCATTATATCAATTGAAGTAATGAGCCTCCCCAGGGAGGCTCATTACTTCAACTAGTCCCCGTGTTCTTCAAACGGATCTCTTAATTGTTGAGAGGGTTGCCCAAAAGCGGTATATAAAGCGTACCCTGTAAAGCTTACAAGTAAACCGGATATGAAGATGGCGACTAGGTTTGCTGTTTCCATTTCTAGATAATTTCAAGATCACAATGGATCTACGATAAGATCATTTATTTACAACTACAATGAAATGGTATACAAAGTCAACAGATCTTAAGCAATGATTAAATAGGATTTATGGTATGGCTACACAAACCGTTGAGGATAGTTCTAGATCTGGTCCAAGACGAACTATTATAGGGGATTTATTGAAACCATTGAATTCGGAATATGGTAAAGTCGCTCCGGGCTGGGGGACTACACCGCTTATGGGGGTGGCAATGGCTCTATTTGCGATATTCCTATCTATTATTTTGGAAATTTATAATTCTTCCGTTTTACTGGATGGAATTTCAATGAGTTAGGTTCATAGGAACTATAAAGTTCTAGTTTTTCAATCAAAAAAAAAATTACTTATAGGCTCGGTTTTTTAGACCATTCTGGTAGTTCGATCGTGGAAATTATTTGTTTCGGTATTTCCGGAATATGAGTGTGTGACCTGTTATAATTGATCCTATTGATAATACAGAGAATGGTCTGTCATCTATATCAAGATGATTCTACCTCGTCGGATATTTATTCTAGTATCTGGAGCACAGAATATAAATAAAATATATGGAATAGATCAAGAAAAGAAATATTTGAACTATGATTCATACCTACTATTCAGTCAGACCTCGCCACCGGACTCAAAAAAAAAATTCAAATAGGTATTTTCTAAATCAAACGCTTTTTATTTTTCTTCCTTCAGACTTATTTTGATCGAAGAACAACTATTTATCTAGATTTTATTGAGTCATTACATCTATTTATGGAATAAGTGATGATCAAATGGTTCTTACTCAGAGAACCTTTGCATTTAGCTTTGGCTTGATTAAATCATCGTGGTTCTAGTATGAATCTGAGGTTCCAATTGATTCATAGGGTCTCAACAAGAGAATTCCTATCAATAACTAGTAAAACAAGAGTCAATCCCCATTACGAACAAAAAAGTAGGGAAGAGAAGATTCAAGAGGCCTGTAACAATTAACATAAAGAAAAGAAGGACAGAGGAGCCAACTTGATATTTTTAGCATTATCATCACAAAGAAGAGATTCCGGATTTTTTTTTATTTTGTTTTCGTATCTTCGGGGCAAATCGAATCAAGTGGCTAAGAAGTTTTGAACTTTCTATTACATATCCATTAAACCCTGTATTTGTGTATTTCTGCTTGAGCCGTACGAGATGAAATTCTCATATACGGTTCTCGGAGGGGGAGCCTCCTTCCTAGGGTTACCTATCTCAATAAAGTATATGATTGGTTCGAGGAACGTCTCGAGATTCAGGCGATTGCAGATGATATAACTAGTAAATATGTTCCTCCTCATGTCAACATATTTTATTGTCTAGGGGGGATCACACTTACTTGTTTTTTAGTACAAGTAGCTACGGGTTTTGCTATGACTTTTTATTATCGTCCAACCGTTACAGAGGCTTTTTCCTCTGTTCAATACATAATGACTGAGGCCAACTTTGGTTGGTTAATTCGATCAGTTCATCGATGGTCAGCAAGTATGATGGTTTTAATGATGATCCTGCACGTATTTCGTGTGTATCTCACGGGTGGATTTAAAAAACCTCGCGAATTAACTTGGGTTACGGGTGTGATTCTGGCCGTATTGACTGCATCCTTTGGTGTAACTGGTTATTCCTTACCTTGGGACCAAATTGGTTATTGGGCAGTAAAAATCGTGACAGGCGTACCTGAGGCGATTCCTGTAATAGGATCGCCTTTGGTAGAGTTATTACGCGGAAGTACTAGTGTTGGCCAATCCACTCTGACCCGTTTTTATAGTTTACACACTTTTGTATTGCCTCTTCTTACTGCCGTATTTATGTTAATGCACTTCCCAATGATACGTAAGCAAGGTATTTCAGGTCCTTTATAGAGAAGACAGATTATAGATATTTGTAATTGATCATATATCATTTCAGTGAGGAACAATAATCTTGTATTTCATTGCTAAAAATATGGATTATTGAAAAAAAAAATAAGACATGTTATTTGGATACTTCTCTTCAACTCTGAAGTATTGTATTCCTATTTGATACGAATAGTTGAAGTGGATTCTACGAAGAGAAGATGGATTATGGGAGTGTGTGACTTGAACTATTGATTGGGCCATGCAGATATATGATTTTATCCGCCACGTTGGAATTCACAATCAAACGTGTCTCTGCATCCAACCACCACGTAAGTCCCCATACATAGCAGGGATGGGATGGGCCGGTTCGCTTGAGGAGAATTTTTTCTATGATCATACCCGAATCATGTCATGCACGAATAGGCTCCGTAAGATCCCGTAGAATAGAATATATAATAAGCGATGCGGCGCGATCCAATGTTCTATCTATTCCACTTACTTATTTATTTATTTTTTGTTTTAGTATGGAAATGCATTCATTTCCTCTGCATCGATCCAGATCTATGATACTATCGGAGTGAAATGGAGGATCTAAGGAAGAACAGAGGCTAGACTTTATTAGTAACAAGTAAATACTTTGTTTGTATGTAAGAAAATACAAATTTTACGGGGATAACCAACAATCAAAAGACATGAGACAATCCAAAAAGCATTTGCTCGTGACCAAATTTGTAAGCCTACTTGGATATTGAGCATTTACCTGTAAGAACTGCATTTTTTGCAATGAATAGTTTTCGGAAAATGGAATCTGGTAAATCTTTTCTTACATAGAGTCATTATATATGTATAAATATGTATGAAATATAGATTTTATATGGATCTATTTCTCTCATTCCTTTGCTTTGATTCTTGCTCGAGCCGGATGATGAAAAATTATCATGTCCGATTCCTTTGGGGGATGGATCCATAAGAATAAGAATTCACCTATCCTAATAACAAAGAAACCTGACTTGAATGATCCTGTATTAAGAGCTAAATTGGCTAAAGGGATGGGGCATAATTATTATGGGGAACCCGCATGGCCCAATGATCTTTTATATATTTTTCCAGTAGTAATTCTAGGTACTATTGCATGTAACGTAGGCTTAGCGGTTCTAGAACCGTCAATGATTGGTGAACCAGCGGATCCATTTGCAACTCCTTTGGAAATATTACCTGAATGGTACTTCTTTCCCGTATTTCAAATACTCCGTACAGTACCCAATAAGTTATTAGGTGTTCTTTTAATGGTTTCAGTACCAATCGGATTATTGACAGTACCTTTTTTGGAGAATGTCAATAAATTCCAAAATCCATTTCGTCGTCCAGTAGCTACAACAGTTTTTTTGATCGGTACCGCAGTAGCTCTTTGGTTAGGTATTGGAGCAACATTACCTATTGATAAATCCCTAACTTTAGGTCTTTTTTAAATTGATTCAACCGTGAAATATCACGATGTAAGTATCTAGGGAAAGTCGCTTCAAAGTGAATCTTCCCTAGATACATTCATTTTATTATACTCCATTCCGAGTACAGATCGTGCTCAAGATTAAAAACGAATTTTCTTCTTTTTTTCTTATCTTTTTTAGATTAGAAAGATAAAAAAATTACATTACAATGGATTTAAAATGAAAACTTATTTTTAGGTAAATCGATTGCGAAATGCTTCTGTAGGGTGTCCAATATCTGTTTTAAATCTTCTATGCGAAAATATTCAATTCTCATAAAGTCCTCTTGGCTGTTGCTTAAAAGGTCCAATAATGTATGTATATTGGACCTTTTGAGACAATTATAGGTCCTGGAAGGCAATTCTGATTGATCAATAAAAATACATTGCAATGGAATTGCTTTTTTATTTTTCTTTAGATTAGTTAATCTATCTTGAAAGGTAAAAGGGGGTAGAGTAAACCTGTTTTTATTTTGCTTGAAGTTAATGTCCTCTTCCTCTACCTGTAGAAAAGGAATAAATAAATTAATCAAATTACGAGAAGCTTCATAAAGTGCTTCCTTAGGAGTTAAACTTCCATTCGTCCATATTTCTAGAAAAAGTATCTCTTGTTTTTCATCCCCATTCCTATAAGAATGAATACTATGATTTGCATTTCGAACAGGCATGGATACAGAATCTATAGGATAACTTTCATCTTGAGGCTGAGAGTTATTTGTGAGTTTTATACGATATCCGCGATCTCTCTTGATTTGTAATCCAATACACAAATCAATTGGTTCCGTCAGGTTAGCTATATGCTGTGTCGTGTCAACCATTTCCACAGAAGGCGGCGCGACTATATCCCGAGCGGTTACGTATCTAGGACCCCTGACGCAAATGGATGCGTCTTTAACTCCATAGAGATTACTTCTCAATACAATTTCTTTCAAATTTATTAAAATTTCGTGTACTGATTCTTCAATACCTACTATCGTAGAATATTCATGTGGTACCTTCTCAGATTTTGCGCGTGTGATACATGTTCCTTCTATTTCTCCAAGTAAAGCCCTTCGCATGGCAATACCGATGGTATCGGCTTGACCTTTCATAAGTGGGGACAGAATGAAACGACCATAATAAAGACGCTTACTGTCTACTCTTGATTCAACACACTTCCACTGTAGTGTTCGAGTGGATCCTGCTACTTCCTCTCGAACCATACTAAATATTATTATTTGATCAGATCATTGAATCATTTATTTCTCTTGAAATCGGTTTAAGTCTTATTTTTACACACGTCTTTTTTTAGGAGGTCGACATCCATTATGTGGCATAGGCGTTACATCACGTACGAAACTTAAGAGTATACCACTTCTACGAATGGCTCGTAATGCTGCATCTCTTCCGAGACCGGGGCCTTTTATCATAACTTCTGCTCGTTGCATACCCTGATCAACTACCGTACGAATAGCATTGAACGCTGCTGCTTGAGCAGCATAGGGTGTTCCTCTTCTTGTGCCTTTGAATCCAGAAGTACCCGCGGAGGCCCAAGAAACCACCCGGCCTCGTACATCTGTAACAGTTACAATAGTATTGTTGAAACTTGCTTGAACATGAATAACTCCTTTTGGTATTCTACGTCCATTCTTACGTGAACCAATTCTTGGTATAGGTTTTTTCATATTTTATTATCTCATAAATATATGAGCCATAAATATACAGAAAGATACGGAGATATCTATCTCATGTTAAAACGGATCCTTTCCTTTTACAAGGATCCTTCTTTTAGTTTAGAAAGTTCTTTTTAGAAAGATTATCCTTGTCTCTGTTTATGTCTCGGATTGGAACAAATCACTATAATCCGTCCACGCCTACGGATCAGTCGACATTTTTCACAAATTTTACGAACAGAAGCCCTTATTTTCATATTTATCATTCCTTACCTTAATTCTGAATCTATCCCTTGAAAATAAATAAAAAATAAAGAAGTTTCTTTATTTTTTATTTTCGAATTGTATCCCCTCGTTCGAATCTTTGTTGCGAAGTCTATAAATTATACGTCTCCTGGTTGAATCATAACGACTTACCCCAATTTTGATTCTATCTCCCGGTAGTATCCGTATAAAACTGCGCCGTATCTTCCCTGAAACATAACCTAGAATTAGATCTTCATTATCCAAACGGACTCGGAACATGCCGTTTGGAAGTGATTCAGTAATGAAACCTTCATGAATCAATTTTTGTTCTTTCATTCCAGGTAACCCCCTTGAAGTATCAACTAATAAAGGAAGGGATATAGAACTCGCTTTTCCTATCTATTTCACAACTAAATGGGAGAGAGAAAATTAGGATACCCGAGGGGGAGGATCACCATATATAACACAAAATTTCTCCCCCAATTCTTTCTAGTCGAGCTTCTCGATCTGTCATTATACCTCTAGAAGTAGAAAGAATTACAATCCCCATTCCACCTAAAATCTTAGGAATTCGTTGATAGTTGGAATAGATTCGTAGACCGGGTCGGCTGATACGCTTGAAAATAGTTCTATATATTACTTTTCTAGCCCTTCTATGTCGCAGGGTTGAAACTAAGAAATATTTGTTACCTTCCTGATGTTTCCGAACGTTTTCAATAAAACCTTCTCGTAGAAGTATTTTAACAATGTTTTCGGCGATATTAGTAGATGCTATTCGAACCGTTCCCTTTTTATCCATGTCAGCATTTCTTATAGAAGTTATTATATCGGCAATAGTATCCTTACCCATGACGAATTATAATTATTGCTACCTCCTAATTTTGATATAATCAACATGTTTTTTTCTTTCTTTTATTTTTCGTATTATAATTATATTTTATTATAATAATTATTATATTATAATATTATATTACATAATATTATATTACATAATATTATATTACAAAGTATATGCGTGAGACACAATCTACTAATTGATCTATTTTAGATACCCTACTAGATGATAGTCTAATCTACTAGTATTTATAATACTTCGGGAGCTAATGAAACTATTTTAGTAAAATGCAACTGTCTCAATTCCCGAGCGATCGCACCAAAAACTCGAGTTCCTTTTGGATTTCCTTCTCGATCAATAACAACTGCGGCATTGTCATCATATCGTATTATCATACCGTTGTCACGTTTGAGTTCTTTACATGTACGTACAACTACAGCCCTAATGACTTCTGATCTTTCTAGAGGCATATTGGGTACTGCTTCTTTGATTACAGCAACAATAACGTCACCAATACGAGCATACCGGTGATTACCAGCTCCTATGATTCGAATACACATCAATTTTCGAGCTCCGCTGTTATCCGCTACATTCAAAAGGGTCTGAGGTTGAATCATATCATTTTAATTTAATCTGTTATTTCAATTCAAAGGATGAAGGAAAAAAAAAAAGAAATATTGTCTGTCCAGAAATAAAGAAACTTGCGTTTTTTCATTCTCAATACCCCTGTTTATTTCTACATCCCTATCCTGCAATAACGAATTGAGTTCGTATAGACATCTTGCACGCAGCTATTGAAATAGCTGCTCTGGCTACGGTTTCTGAAACTCCGCCCATTTCATAAAGTATTCGACCCGGCTTAACAACAGATACCCAATATTCGGGGGATCCCTTCCCCGAACCCATACGTGTTTCCGTAGGTCTTACTGTAACAGGTTTGTCGGGAAATATACGTACCCATATTTTTCCACCACGACGCACATATCGTGTCATTGCTCTTCGTCCCGCTTCTATTTGTCTAGCCGTGATCCAAGCGGGTTCAAGGGCCTGCATAGCGTATCTGCCGAAACAAATATGATTGCCTCGACAAGATATTCCCTTCATTCTTCCCCTATGTTGTTTACGAAATCTGGTTCTTTTGGGGTTATAGTCGATGGTTGTTTCTTAAATTCCATCTCTACTTCAGAACCGAACATGAGAGTTTCTTCTCATCCAGCTCCTCGCGAATGAAATGATTCAATAATATTCCAGATACACATTTATTTAATAATTTAATAAATAGTATACTTAGTAATGGTAATGGGATTTATTGATATTTAATTTGTTATTATTATTATACAGAGTCAACTGTATATACAAATATAGTAAGCTGTATATACAAGATATACAACATATATTTATATTTATTTTATGTATATTTATACATATATATAATGATACATATAGATAATTCTTTTTTATAACATAACGAATCCTTATTTTTACCCCTATCAATCACGCCGTAATCCAATAAATAAAAAATAAAGGTTTCGCGGGCGAATATTGACTCTTTCTTGATTCATTCGTCGGGTCAATCCATGACCTTTCAGAATAAATCAATTTGTTCTTGGTTCCTTCCGCCATCCCACCCAATGAATCATTAGGATTCGTTTTCAATAGAATCCTATACAATCACAGGTTCTGTCGTTCTCATAGCTTCTCTATTAATGGTTAGGCCTGAACTCTGCAATGGAGCCCCAAAAAAAATGTGTTCCTGGGTCAATCTCCTCAGGTTCTATTAACCCTGGACTCTTTATTATTTATATCGGTTATATCAGTATTGATGCTTTATCACATTGCCTTTTATTTTTATGAAATGATTCATAGACCATACATGTTGGAATCATATATCATTGATATTTTTGTTCTCTCTTTCTATCATCTTCCATTTATCCACATCCCTATATTTTTGCTTCACAACCTAAAATAAGATTTATATATAATATATATATATATATATTATATTTTTTTATGTATTTTATATTTATGTATTTATGGAAATAATTTCAGTTGCTGCAACTATATGATCGATCTAGTCATATAGTGACTGTTTCTTGGAATCTCGACAATACGAAGTAATAAGTTGGTTATTAGTTTATATAGTTACTAAGTTCATAGTAGGGGTCGGTCAATTCTTTTTTTTTTATCCCAACTATAAACTTTAAAGAAAAAACTAACGAGTCACACACTAAGCATAGCAATTAATTATATTATACTAAATTAAATGGTTAATCTAATTTTTATTCAACCTTATAGAATTTTCATTATTCATTTTTGTTTGATTTAATTGAAAAAGAATGAAACCATTTTTCATTTTTTGTTCTAGCACTGGACAGAATGGTAAGACAAATAAAGGTCCATTAGTCTTCGTCTACAAATATCCAAATTTTTATGCCTAATACTCCATAGATAGTTCGAATTGTATAGGAACAATGATCAATTTTGGCGCGAATTGTTTGTAGGGGAACCCTACCTTCTCTGATCCATTCGACACGTGCAATTTCTTTTCCGTCGATACGTCCTGCGATTTGCACTTGAATTCCTTTTGTATCCGTTTGTTCAGTTAATTCAATAGCTTTTTTCATTGCCTTTCGAAACGAAACTCTACTTTTTAATTGTAAAGCTATATATTCCGCAAGGATATTAGGTTGTCCATAAGGTTTTTCAATTCTTGTGATAGTAATGTTGAGTCTCCGGTTCACAGAATGAAATTCCTTTTGTATATTCATCTGTAATTCTTCCATTCCTCGTGTTCGGCCCTCTATTAATAAATTTGGGAATCCAATATATATTATGACTTGGATCAAATCGATTCTTTTTTTAATTCCTATACGTGCAATTCCTTCGAAATCCGAGGATGTTCTCTTATTTTTTTGTACATATTTCTTGATACAATTCCGTATTTTT